AAGAAACGGATATAGGAAGTGTTGTTGCCGAGATCTATCTTTTTCTAAATATCCTTGTAATTCTTCCATTTACATTTCTACTTGAGCCAGAGGCAGGAGGTTTTCTTGGTTTATCAAATGATATATACATAGTGCAATATGGTCAGAACAGGGTATTATGTATTGTATTATGTATATAGTATAGTAAGAAAAAAATATATACCCCGGAAAAGAAAGAGGGAGTCCAATCAACAGATCTTTTTACCTTCCTTTTCTATCCAATTGGTTTATGTTCGTTATAATTACAACAGGAGAAAAAATCCTTTATTTTTGCAACCCAATCGCTCTTTTGACTTTGGAATAAATTCTCTTTATCAATATACTGTTTCTTCTACACATCCGTCTACAATCCATAATAAAGAATAATTAGGATTCTGAAAAAAAAAAAAGAAAAAATCAATGGTTCACTCACAGGAGAACCCACTCTTTCCCGCATTAGGCACTAATTCATTTTTAACGTCTAATTAGATCGGGTAATCATTCCAATTAAGAACATAAGCTCGTTGCTTTTTATTTTACCAGAATTGGAGCCATAGAGCTCTATCCATTTATTCACTAGACCCAACTGTAAATGTGAATTTCTTTTGTCCCCTTCCAAAAATAAAAACAATCTTTTGGAACTGTAATGATCCGGTAAGGATAAACTCAAAGTTCTACTTTAACTTTGACTTTCATTTCAAATTAAATAAATTAATAAAATCAATTTATGATTTTATTAGATTTTCTATTTTATTACGACATGCTGTTTTTTCCATTCATTACCCTTGAGGATCAGTCGTGGTCTTATAGACTATACCAATAGTCTGGACGAATTTGTTGCTTCATCCAAATGTGTAAAAGATCATAGTCGCACTTAAAAGCCGAGTACTCTACCGTTGAGTTAGCAACCCGGATAAATAGGATATGTAGATACGATCAAAATATAAAAATCAATTGAATTGCACTGCACGACCCTATCAAAACATTGAACTAGCAACACATCGAAAAGAAAGATTTTCTGATCAATTAGAAACACAAAATACCAAAGTTAGCAGATCGGATTAAAAATATTCCTAATCGAAGTGTAAAAATTATGGCAGACCACCCATTTTTTATCAAATTCTTTTTTGATTTTCCCTAAGAAAATACATCTTGTATGAGAGTAAATGCAGCAAGGCAAACCCATCATTTGAGTGAAGGAAACAAAAAAATCAATATGGGGTGGTGGGGATAAACAGCCCTATTTATCTACGATCGAATTATATTTGTTCGATACACCATTGTCAATATAAAAGCAATGTTGAGAAAGTAAATCAAGTAAATAAAATAAAGACTTGTGTTGGATTGGCACAACATAAATAAGAAATTGGAATGGAAAAAATTAAGTAAAAGGTAAATAAAAAATCCCCGGTTTATTCAATCAATAAAAGTACGATAAGCAAGCTTAACCCCTTGTTTGTTGTTAAATTAAATTCCCCCACCAAAATATGAATAAAGCAATAAAAAGGAAAATGGTGTGTAAATTGAAATAATTACACAAGGATAGATACTAGTTACCCTTCCCTACTTTATTTTATTTATTTAATAATTTTGTTTTTTCCTTTAATTAACTCAAAGTTCTTTCTTTAAAGAATTCTGCCTTCTTTAAAATATCATAAACAGTTCCTGTAGGTTGAGCACCTTTTTCAAGGAAATATAGAATAGCAGGAACATTTAAATAAGTTTTATTCTTTATCGGATTGTAAAAACCTACTTTTCGAAGATCTCTTCCTTCTCTTCGGAATCGAACATCAATTGCAACGATTCGATAGATGGCTCATTGGGATAGATGTAAATAAACAATGCCCCCCCTAGAAACGTATAGGAGGTTTTTTCCTCATACGGCTCGAGAAAAATGATTCCAATTTCTGTATATAATAGCAAGTGGATCCATAAAATCATGAATTTTACTATAATTTGAATTGAGTACTTTTTTCTTCTTCCTTACAGAAAAAGGGAGAAATCTCATTCATACTCATAACTCAAGTTGGGTAATTCTGACAAGAAAATCCTTAGACATTTATTGAGCCGTCTCTAAACTCTTTTGTTTGTCTCATTTCGAATCTATTTTTATTCCTCAGTCTGATCCAATTGTTGAGACAATTGAAAATAGTGTTTCCTTGTTTCGGAATCCTTTATCCTTGCTTTGTGAAATCATTGGGTTTAGACATTACCTCGGGGATCCTTATTCCTTTCAAAATGGCAGCAACATACCTTTTTTGTTATTTCTTTCTATATAAATAGAATACGAATGATTGATTCCCTTGTAATACACTTTTCATCGAAATAGTTTTACCAATTTCGGAAAATTTGACTTTTCAAACTTGTTCTGAATTTGAACCTTTCGATTTAGAATTTATATATAGTGAGGATATACTTACAGAGTTGGTCTAACTTATTGATTTTCACTAACCCTAGATTCTTTCCCTTGAAAAATGAATCAATCCTTTCTTCTCGAGCTTCATCATGTACTATTTACTTATAACCCAACACAAATTAGGTTCCGGGCAGAACAGAACAAACTATGTCGAGCCAAGAGCATCTTCATTACTATAGAAGATGGCGGATGTAAAAATCCACAGCCAACCATGTCCTTCAAGTCGCACGTTGCTTTCTACCACATCGTTTCAAACGAAGTTTTACCATAACATTCCTCTAATTGAAATTTCAAAGCGGTATGGAATTGATTCAATATAAAATCATGAATAGTCATTGGTTCAACCGGTATATAATATTTCTATCTATGGATAAATAAGTATTTATCCGGATAAGGGTCAGCAAGGATCAAATTTATTTAATTTAACCCCATATTCTATCATATGAATTGAATGAAAATAAAGATATTCAATTTTACCCACATTTGACACTTGATTCTGTTTGTGAGAAACCAAACGAATTCTCAGATATGATTCTTAGAACCATTCTGAAAATTAATAAGAAAAGATTTTTCCCTTTAACAAATTATTGTTTCATGTGGAATGCAGTGTGATCCCATCTTTCGTTTCATGAAAAACGATCTGGGACGGAAGGATTCGAACCTCCGAATAACGGGACCAAAACCCGCTGCCTTACCGCTTGGCCACGCCCCATTTTGATTTCTATTCGAAATTAATCAACACTAATATTGGTATTGGTTATTCGTCAATCCCAACCCAAATACACGAAAACATATGGGATATTTTGTTGCTAGGATTCAAGACATGTAGATATAGAATCAAAAAAATTCATTGATCATTACATAGAATTCAATTAAGATATTGTATGAAAGTTGAATTCCTTATATTCTCATTTTAGAATGATAATGGGGGGAGGGATTTTTTATTTGGGAAAGTCCGAACCGAAGAAAAAGAAGGATTTCTTGATCTGCCTTTTTCATTTTTCCCTTATAAAAATAACTCAAAATTATCTAATCCACAAGAACGAAATGCTTGTTATGCTTAATATCTTTAGTTTAATCGGTATCTGTCTTAATTCTGTCCTTTATTCGAGTAGTTTTTTCTTCGCCAAATTGCCCGAAGCTTATGCCATTTTCAATCCAATCATAGATGTTATGCCTATCATACCTGTACTCTTTTTTCTCTTAGCCTTTGTTTGGCAAGCCACTGTAAGTTTTCGATGAAATCTTTAATACTCTGCTAAATTGATGATGTATTCGATAAAAAATTCTAAAAATTGATAAGATCAGATAAGTCTTACATTACGAACCCTCGATTCAAAAATAGAAATTCTTGTATATTGAATGAATAACCGCAGCGATGAATTTGGATCAGCCTTTTACCCGTTCTCACCTTCCGGTGAGTATGGACTATTAGGTACTCCACAATACCTAATTATTGATATGACAAGAAATTTCGGGTAACGAATGAATCAAAATCTTATTACAAATAAATTCGTCTTATTTTTCATTTTTTGGGGTGTCAAAAAAAAAAAAAATGGTATATGTGGTAAAAAATAGGCAATCTATTCCCCTTTTTCAAAAAAAAAAAATGATCTTGGAGATTGTGTAATGCTTACTCTCAAACTCTTTGTTTACACAGTAGTGATATTCTTTGTTTCCCTTTTTATCTTTGGATTCTTATCTAATGATCCAGGACGCAATCCTGGACGTGAGGAATAAAAAATTTCTAGTTTTTTTTGCTTTTTTCTAAATTAATTCTTAATAATCTTATTTGTTTCATACATTTAACTATGATAAAATCAAGGGATGAGAATCTTTTCGAATTCGAAAATACCAAGTGATCAGAGAAAGCGGAAAGAGAGGGATTCGAACCCTCGGTACAAATAATTCGTACAACGGATTAGCAATCCGCCGCTTTAGTCCACTCAGCCATCTCTCCTAATTCCAAATTGAAAATTTGTTATGTGATGTAACACGTGAAATAAAGATTGATAAAAATCCACCTTCTTCTCTTTATTTTCTTTTTTCATTTGATTTTTTTTTTATTTAATCTTATTTAACTTTTCCAAATTATTATTATTTATTTTATTATATTATTAAAATAGAAATTAGAAATATTCTAATCTAATAAATAATAGAAATTTTTAAAATAGCTATTAAAATTTAAACTTAAACAAAGTATTTAATATTTAGATAAAATAATTTAAATAAAATAAATTTAAATAAAATAAAAGTAAAGGTATATATTTATACTAAGAGATATATATTTATTATAGTATAAATATATTATATATAATAAAATATGTAAAAATATGTATAAGAAATATTAGAAAAATAAGAAAAAAATAGAAAAAAGCAATTGATCAGGAATTCAATATAGATAATGACTCAAAACGGATCTCCTCAATAGAAAGAATATCTTAGTTCTTTGATTTTATACGAAAGGTTTATTTTCCCGGCCTGATCTGCTTAAGTACTGGCCGGGACATTTCTTCTTTTATTCCATTGATTATTCTTTTTTTCTTTTTCTCAGTTTATTACTTAA